AATATACATACTATGACTGACTAGTTCTACGGTACAAGGAATTCTTTAAATAGAGGAGAAAAAAACTAGAAAAACCAAAAGGTCTTTCCATAACTTATCAACAAAAATTTAGTTCTTTATTACCAGCTTAATAGGTTGATAGGTTGATAGGTTGATAAATCCACATACCTAAAAATTCATTTCGGACAATTGAACCTTTTCAAATTGTTTCTTTTTAAGAACCAAAAAGATTTGTGCCAAAATAATAGATGCCAAGAAGAACAACAGACCTTGTACACGTAACGGATCTTGAAGCACTATTTCTGCATCCCCCTGACCAAATCCACCCACATTAGGATTACTCGTTAATGGTTGATCAAGTTTCATAGATTCACCTTCTGAAACAAGAAGTTCTGGTCCTGGCGGTATAATATCAATCACTTCACGTCCATCCGATGCATCCACTATCGTTATTTCGTATCCACCTTTTTCTTTTCGTATAATTTTATTTACTATACCTGTTGCTGTAGCATTATAAACATTATTATTACTCTTGCTCCCGTCGGGATAAATCTGACCCCTTCCCCTATTCCCGCCTACATATATAGGATATTTTAAGAAGTGAACATCTCTCTTAGTAGCGGGATCTGGAGAAAGAATAGGAAAGGTAATTTCACTATATTTCTTCCCAGGAACGGGGCCTACCACAAGAATATTTTTTTTTGTGGGACGATAGCTTTGAAAAGACAAATTACCTATCTTTTCTTTAATCTCGGGCGAAATACGATCAGCAGGGGCCAATTCAAAACCCTCTGGTAAAATAAGAACAGCACCTACATTCAAAGCCCCTTTTTTACCATTAGCAAGAACTTGTTTAACTTGCATATCATAAGGAATTCGAACAACTGCTTCAAATACAGTATCGGGAAGTACCGCTTGTGGAACCTCAATATCTACAGGCTTATTAGCTAAATGGCAATTAGCACATACAATCCGCCCAGTAGCTTCTCTCGGATTTTCATAACCCTGTTGAGCAAAAATGGGATATGCATTTGAAATGGGTGCTCGAGTTATTATATATATCATGAGCAATACGGAAATGGATCGGGTAATCTCTTCCTTTATCCAAGAAAAAGCATTTCTAGTTTGCATGGTCCAATCATTCATCCTGAAAATTTCTACAATAAGATTAGGTAGGTTACTGGCATAGTTCCCTATCCATTATTCTGCTATTTACTCAAATGATTTTCCTAGAATATAGGAAGAATACGAGTAGAACGAAAAAGAATAAGTCAATTTTTTAATGGTTAGATACAAAAAAAAACAAATTTTCTAATTGGATCAGTGGATCGTTTTTTCAGTCATTCATTGAATGATAAATCACTACAAGTGACGGAGATACACGATTTAAATAACGGAAAATCCAGTATTTTAAAATTGTATCTAAAATGACTGGAAAAGTGGAAACAAGACCAGATAGAATTTGATCATTCTGAGTAAATCCAAAATCTTTATAGACAGACCCAATCATTAGTTCCCAACCATGAGTTGAATGGAATCCTATACATAAATCAGTTAATAAAAGGATCGAAAAAGCTTTTATTGTATCACTTAAATTATACAGAAATTCTTGAACCCAAGAGTTAAGAATAATGAGTTCTTGATTACCCCTAATAGAATAACCACTTAGAATAAGGAAACATATTATATTTGTACAGAAATGCAAAATCGTATGGATACGGTCTTGGTTGTTCGTCTCGATCAATTGGATGGTTTCTTTGTAGATTTCCATACGAAGATTTTGAAAATGTGTTTCCGGATATTCCTTTAGCATTTCATCCAAGAGGAACAGTTCCTCGAACTCTATCAATTTCTTTAAAATCGTTTTTTCTTGAATAATATTCAAGAAACTTTCGGATTGTTTCGTATTCCACCAATTAGTAATCCAAGATTCCAGACTTTTCTTAAATGTAAAAGAGATGCACCAGGGCAAAAAGACTATAGATGTAAGACATAGAAGGGGAATGAATGCTTTCTTTTTTGCCATTTTTCGTCTTTAATGAACTCAGTTTCATCTCATTTGTCAACTATATAGAATAGAATAATAATTTTTCTATCAAGCATAAGTTCTATTACAAGTAAATACAAGTAATAGAGCCTAGCCTATGTATCAATTTCTAATTTTTTGATATATAAATTGAGAATCGATTCTCTCTTTTTTTATTTGTAATTCGGAAATTTGTTTTTTCCTTTAATTTGGAAATTAAAGAATACAAAATAATACAGAAATCAAAAAATAAATGCTTTCTCTAAGAAAGCATTTATTTTTTTGATACAACCATTGGTAGACTCAAGCATATGGAACGATTTCCATTGGTAGACTTAAGCATATGGAACGATTTCCATTGGTACACTCAAGAATCTGGACAAGTCCCAAGCTTTTTGTATAACGTTGCGTGGAGTCCTATCATAATAATCATCAACAGGAGTCAAAGGAATGGTCCCTTGTTCTCGTGTTTGCATATAAAGGACACCACTACTGGGGTCTGGGTTATGTAGTATGAGGGACTGAATATCTTCCATACGAACTTGGAGAAAAATACGACGATATTTTCCAGGAAATCCGTAACGAAAAAAACACACCATTCTATTTTTTTTATCGAAAAAATTATAACCACCCCCCACATTCAAAAAAATTAGAACCCACCAATGTAAACTTAGAAAGAGACCTGCGATTCCATAGAAACTCAGGGTGACCCCTTGTGGCAAAAAAGGAATTACAAATTCAGATGAAATCAAAGAGCAAAAATGTCTACCATAATAACTGGAAACTGAAACATATAACACCCCTAATGAAGCTAAAAGAGTCAAAGAAGCCCAGAAGAATTTGATTGGTTTTCGCAACCCCGGTACAATGTCAAGCCATGCGTCTTGTGAACGACAACCATGTTTTTCTGATCCCCAACTAATTAATTTTGGAACATTAACCAATAAAGCAGACATTACAATTAAGACAAGTCGTCCCCCTAAAGGAACAAAAAGGAAAGATAAATTTATCATAAAATGGGGTACCTCCTGAATTTTATATTTGTTGTTATATTAATAATAAATCCTCCTTATCTTATTAAGATAAGATTAATAGTAGTACTTTTGCCCGTATCTAAAAAATCTTGTTTTTTTGAACATGAAGAAATAAAGAAGCCATTGCAACTGCCGGAAATACTAGGCCCACTAAAGGAACAAAAAGGGAAGGTAAGTTTATCATAAAATGGGGTACCTCAATTTCGTATTTGTACCTGTTATGTTATTTTTTGTTGATTGTTATATTAATAATATATATTTTGATTATATTAAAGATAGTCTATTCATCTCTATTCATATAGACTTATACTAAGTATATCTAAATGAATAGAGATGAATAGATAGATATATCTATTATATACGGAGTATACATAATTAAGTATATAATATAATAAATCCATAATCAAAGAAAAAAATGAATAAGATTTATTAAGAATCAAAAGGAAAAATCAAAAAATAATAAATTTTTATTAAAAATAAAGAGTGTAGAACGAAATAACTGGATTTATTTTGCCCTCTATTTCTACAAGAAACATGTGTATGATAATAAATGTTTTTATTTTTATTATTCTTAGTATTTTTCTATTCTTATCTTATTACTGTGTGTTCTAATTTGATTTTTGTATAATAGTAAATTATTATACAAAAATCAAATTCGAGTCTGAATTATTTTTCAGTTTGAGTCAAAGGAAAGAAACCATGGAAATGCAATAACTCACTTAAAACCTCTTTTAAATAATTACGTGGTACGAGTGAATCAAATGCGCCCTTTTCGAATAAAAATTCAGCCGATTGTAAACCTTCGGGCACTTCGATCTTCAACGTTTCTTCAATTACTCTTTTACCTGCAAATGCTATGTAAGCATCGGGTTCGGCAAGAATGATATCCCCCAACATTCCAAAACTAGCTGTTATCCCACCTGTAGTAGGAGATGTAAGTATCGGTACATAGAATAACTTTTGATTGATTTGATAATTATATAAAGAAGAAGAAATTTTAGCCATTTGCATCAAGCTCAAACTTCCTTCTTGCATACGCGCTCCTCCAGACGCACATACTATAATAAGAGGTAAACGTTGATTGGTAGCATATTCGATTAACCGAGTGATTTTCTCACCCACTACGGATCCCATACTACCTCCCATAAACTCAAAATCCATAATACCAATTGCTACATGAATACCATTTACTTGACCTGTGCCTGTTTGAACCGCCTCCAGTAATCCCAGGCTGTCTTGATAAGAATCAAGACGATCAAGATAATCATCATTTTCAGAAGGTTCGTCTTCCTCTTCGTCTTCCAAACTATTTTCAGAAGGTTCGTCTTCCGAACTATTTTCAGAAGGTTCGTCTTCCGAACTATTTTCAGAAGGTTCGTCTTCCGAACTATTTTCAGAAGGTTCGTCTTCCGAACTATTTTCAGAAGGTTCGTCTTCCGAACTATTTGGATAAGAATCATTTTCAGAAGGTTCGTCTTCCGAACTATTTGGATAAGAATCATTTTCAGAAGGTTCGTCTTCCATATTCCACTCGATGGGATCCACAGAGACCATGTCTTCATCCATCGGATTCCAAGTACCTGGATCAATCAAAAGTTCGATTCGATCTGAACTGCTCATTTTCAAATGACAGCCACAGTATTCACAAATATTCATTTTTGATTTAAAAAATCTCTTATAATTGTTTCCATAACAACTGTCGCAGGCAACCCACAAATGCGAAAAATCATTTGTTATTATACTAGTACTCTGGGTTTCACTACTATTTTGGACCTTCTCAGTACCATTTTCTGGTTCTAAAATGGAACCAGCCTTTAGGAGCGGATCATTCTCATCATCCGGATAATCATTGTCACTGTAATTTTCCGGTTCTAAGATGTAACTCGCTCGTTGGAGTTTATCATAATCCTCAGAATCATATACATCATCAGGATAATCATAAGCATCATGAGAACTATCAAAGCAACAATCACAATCGCTATCTTTTTCTCTGGCTGTGTCGAGTTCATAACTACGCTTTCGTAGCGTATTATCGTCCTGATGATAAGCATGATTATCAGAATGATGCTGATCATTGCCACTGTCGTTGTGACTATGCCAATGACTTTCAGCGTCTTTGTCAAAAATGACGCTAGCCTTTTGATCAGTATTCCCTTCTTTTTTTGAGATGGAACTAGCCTTTTGATCGGTATTCCCTTCTTTTTTGGAGATGGAACTAGCCTTTTGGAACTTATTATAATCATTGTAACTATGATTGTGATAGTGACAATTACTCTTACTCTGACTGTCAGTGTCTGTGTCTTTCTCAAATTCAAAAATGTAAATGTAACTAGCTTCTTCATCACTACGGCAGTCTTCTCTGAAAAGAGAATTAGTTTTTTCGAAGTGATAATTTTCTTGATATTGGAAGTGATAATTTTGTTCATAGTGATAATTTTGTTCATATTGGAAGTGATAATTTTGTTCATATTGGAAGTGATAATTTTGTTTATTTATCAATTGTTTAAATTTATAAGAGGTGGAATAGAATAACGGTTTTTTGTCTAAATTCGCATTGCCAGTATCAATGCTATCATCTAGCATGGAACTATCAATACCGATTTCAGAACGCATAGAATCATCGATAATGGAACTATCAATACCGATTTCAGAAAGCATATAATCATCTAGATAATCATCTAGATAATCATCGATAATGGAACTATCAATACCGATTTCAGAAAGCATATAATCATCTAGATAATCATCTAGATAATCATCGATAATGGAACTATCAATACCGATTTCAGAAAGCATATAACCTTCAATACAACTATTAAGAAAATTATTCCAACCATATATGAAATAACTATTAATGAAATAGTTATTACTATTTCTAACTAAAAAAGTTTTATCAGATAGTAAATTCGGTATGTTCATGCCTATACCTATAATTAGTACTAATTTATTAGTAGTAGTATCGGTTACTATTAAAACTGATGGGTCTTCGTTTACACTGTTATTTTCAATAGGACCAAAACTGTCTATTGATTTACTTAAACCACACCTGTATTCTAAACCCCTATTAAACATCATAGAATTGAACCAAGATTTTTCCATAAAGTTTTTTTCCTCCTATTTACATGAAATAATATGCATAGTAATTTCAGTTTTAACTATAGATCTACTTTTTTTAATAAATCAGTTTCAAAGAAACTCAAGAATCTAAAAATCAGTTAATTATAAAAGAAACACTTTCCGGAGGTTTCTTCCCTCTCTTCGGGATCAAACCTCAATTTCAACAATTCGATAAAAGGATCATTGGGAGACATATAGATGAACAATATATCCCCCAATGAAATTCAAAATTAACTGATGCGTATTCTCGTCATTTATTCAATTCAAAAATCATCAATACATAATCAACTGATCTATAGTTTCTACTGCTTTCATAGTTTGAAACTATAAAAAATGCATTTCTTTAAGAAAAAAGAAAGAATAAGGTAATAAGAAAAAAGAAAGAATAAGGTAATAAGAAAAAAGAAAGAATAAGGTAATAAGAAAAAAGAAAGAATAAGGTAATAAGAAAAAAGAAAGAATAAGGTAATCTTTTCTTTATTCCGATATACTACCTCTGTTTCTATTGTTATACTCTAAACGGAGAACTCGGGGTCATGAATATGACCCCTTGGAACGGAAGGATTCGAACCTTCGAATAACGGGACCAAAACCCGTCGCCTTACCACTTGGCAACGCCCCATTTTGGATCCGACACTCTAATATTAATATTATATAGTATTATGGGTTGTTCGTCAAGACTATGACCCCAGGGGACGGAAGGATTTGAACCCTCGCCTTTAATAACGGGACCAAAACCCGTTACCACTCGACTCGGCTACGTCCCCATTTTGGATCCGATGCTCTAATATTATAGAGTATTATGGGTTGTTCGTCAAGACTATGACCCGGGGGGACGGAAGCATTTGAACCCTTGTCCAGAATAACGGGACCAAAACCCGTTACCACTCGACTCGGCTACGTCCCATTTTGGATCCGATGGTCTAATATTATAGAGCATTATGGGTTGTTCGTCAAGTAGGGATTGGGGGTATGATCTTAGTTGATTCATTTTTTTAGTTTTTTTACTGATTTAGTAATATTCCTATCTATAAATATCAATTCAATAGTTGACTTATTTATATTCCATTATTCCATTTTTTCTTTTCAAATTATTTTGATTTCTTTTTCTATATATATTTAGAAATCAAAATTGATTTTTTCTTTTCTATTTCATTTTAATCTAATTTAATATAAGAGTATAATAAATAAAATAAAAATGATAATAATAAATCAAATTAGATATATAATAAAATAATAAATCATATCATATATATAATAATAATATAAAAATAAAAAAAAAAAAAAATACAATAAAAATGAGAATTCAAAAAAAGCAAAAATACAATTTATTTTCTTAAAGAACAACATTTTTGTTATGCTTAATATCTTTAGCTTGGTCTGTATTTGTATTGACTCTGCCCTTTATTCAAGTAGTTTTTTCTTGGCAAAATTACCTGAAGCCTACGCTTTTTTGAATCCAATTGTAGATTTTATGCCAGTAATACCCTTACTCTTTTTTCTCTTAGCTTTTGTTTGGCAAGCTGCTGTAAGTTTTCGATAAGATCTTTAATTTGAATAATGTCCGAAAAAAATTATTAAGATTCGAAAATAAAATCATTTCTGTTTTTTCCATTAAAAAATGAAAATTCTATTATTCGATTGGAGTCCACCACCAATACCTAGATCTTGAATTGTGGATATGAAAAAAATTTTGGTAATATAAAGACTCAATTCTTACTACAAAAAAATTTCCTAAGTTTTTTTTTTGAAATTACTTCATTTCTTATAAACTTAGTATCAAAGGAAACATAATATGAATATAGAAGAGAATCTATTCTCTTTCTCTGGCGTTTTTTTTTTTTTTAATTATCTTGGAGATTTTGTAATGCTTACTCTAAAACTATTTGTTTACACGATAGTGGTATTCTTTGTTTCTCTTTTCATCTTCGGATTCCTATCTAATGATCCAGGACGTAATCCTGGACGTGAAGAATAAGAAAATCTTTTTTGTTTTGCTTACTTGTGCTGGATTTTGAAATATTTTTTGTTTTTTTATCTATTTTACATCTTTAACTAGTAAAAAAAAAGAAACTCCATAATTTCAAAAGAAAAAAATACCAAATCATCAATAAACGGAAAGAGAGGGATTCGAACCCTCGGTACAAAAATTCATACAACGGATTAGCAATCCGCCGCTTTAGTCCACTCAGCCATCTCTCCCCAATTCAAAAAAAAAAGAATTATTATGCTTATGATACATCGCATAAACAAAAAGAACAAAAAGTAGGGCTCGAAAAAAGCCTTCTTTATATCTTATTTGATATTGATTGATAGTCATTTGATATATCTTATCTGTCTTTTTTTTTTTTCTATTTATTATCTATAAATAAAGAGAGAATTATTGATTTCATTTTTTATACCTTCAGCAAAAAGAAAATCCAAAAATAAGATTCGCCCCCTTTTCTAAATTTCATTAGGGGGCCCCTTTACGAAACACGTCAACACTCTAATTATCGTAAAATTATGCACCTATTGCATAATTAGGACGTATTCCCTTGTTCGACAAAAGATCCTTTTATATACAATAATTGTATTGTAGCGGGTATAGTTTAGTGGTAAAAGTGCGATTCGTTCTATAGATCCCTTAATAGTTAAGGGGTCCCTTGCGTGATTCATATCATGATCAAAAACTTTATTTCTTACTTAAAGGGATTTAATCCTTTAATACCTCTCAACGAACGATTCGAGGAATAACATACATTATCATAATTTATATACAATTTAGATTAGAATTGATTCTAAAATTATGAAACATAAGTTTTTGCAATTGGATCCAGAATCCAAATTTTTGAATATGAGTTAAAGGATCCAGGGAGAATGATATAGAAAATTTGTTTCCAATCGTAACTAAATCTTCCATTTTTTTTATTATTTGTTTTGTATAAGAGAAATTGAAGCAAAATAGCTATTAAACGATTTTTTTAGTTTACTAGAAACATCAACATATTTATTAAGCTCGACGGAAATTTTATTCTTTTCCTAAAGATTCTCTCAAATAGAAATAGAGAACGAAGTAACTAGAAAAAAGCAGATTGTTCTAATACTCCTCTTCTAGAGGGATCATCTAAAAAGCAACGTGTTTTAAATGTATTCATACCGAAAGGCTGACATAGATGTTATGGGTCATTTTTTTTTTCATGTATTCCATCTATCTCTTAAATTATTCTGTAAAGGAGCTGAATGAAACAAAAGTTTCACGTTCAGTTTTGAATTAGAGACGTTCATTCATGAACGTCGACTATAACCCTTAGCCTTCCAAGCTAACGATGCGGGTTCGATTCCCGCTACCCGCTTATATCCTATTTCTCTATATATTCTATTTGAATATATTTTTTTCTATTATCGAATTCATTATTCTTACTAAATGAGTTCATTTTTTTAAAGAACAATTTAGTCTTATTCTATTTAGACTAATTATTCTAAATAGATTCTCATAGATAGAGTCTTTTTTAAGAGTATTTTTTAGAATTCTTTTTTCTTTTCCTTTTCACGAAATTTTCGTGAAAAGGAAAAGAAAAAAGAAAAGCGTCCATTGTCTAATGGATAGGACAGAGGTCTTCTAAACCTTTGGTATAGGTTCAAATCCTATTGGACGCAAATTTTTTCCATATCAATTTTATTGCAATTGCCTATATATTAATTATATTCGTATCTTTATAAAAATATATTCTGAATTTATTATCTTTATTATTCTAAAATTCTTTTAAATTTTAATAAATTTTAAATTCAAGAAAAAATAGTAAAAGATACTAATTATGAAAATAATAAAGGTATGAAATTA